GCTCTTAATGGAAAAATAGCCTTCCACTGGTTTTAGGAACCAGCCCTTCCCGGTGCAAGTCCGAGTAGGAGCTGCCCTGATAGCTTAACTAAAGCACCGACCTTGTAAGCCGAAGATTGCAGCTTAACCCACTGCTCAGGACTTCAGAACAAAAGGAGTTCAACCTCTACATCTGGCCCCCAAAGCCAATATTCTTATTAAATTATGTCCTGCTTTTATAGCTTAGACCCAAAGCATAGTGCTGAAAACGCTAAGACGAACCCTGAAAAGTTCTAAAAGCAGAAAGGTTTGGTCCTAGCCTTATTATCAGTTTTTTCTTGAATTACACATGCAAGTCTCAGCACACCCGTGAGGACACCCTTAAACCCTTAACCAGACTAAGGAGCCGGCATCAGGCGCAACATCTGCCCACAACGCCTAGTCCCACCACGCCCCCAAGGGCATTCAGCAGTGATAAATATTGCTAATAAGCGACAGCTTGACCCAGTTAAAGAAGATAGAGCCGGCCAACTCGGTGCCAGCCGCCGCGGCTAAACCGCACGGGCTCAAACTGACAGTTATCGGCGTTAAGCGTGATTAAAGTCCCCCTGCAATTAGAGTAAAACCTATACTTAGCTGTGAAAAGCTTGAACTAGGGAAAAATCATAAACGAAAGTTACTCTAATAAATCACTTGAATACACGACAGCTAGGAAACAAACTGGGATCAGATACCCCACTATGCCTATCCGTAAAATATTAATTCACACCCACCAACGCCAGGGTATTACAAGCCTTAGCTTAAAACCCAAAGGACTTGACGGTGTCCCATCCACCTAGAGGAGCCTGTTCCATAATCGATAATCCCCGCTATACCTAACCACCCCTTGCCAATCAGTCTGTATACCTCCGTCGTAAGCTTACCATATGAATGCCTACAGTAAGTTTAATGGCCACAAGCACCAATACGTCAGGTCAAGGTGCAGCTTATGAGGTGGTGGACAATGGGCTACAGTTTCTATACTAGAACAAACGAAACGCTGCATGAAACACAGCTACGAAGGCGGATTTAGTAGTAAAAAGAAAATAGTGTGTTCTTTTTAACTAGGCCCTGGGACGTGTACACACCGCCCGTCGCCCTCTTCAATAGTGACTAAATAATTTATAATTAACCAACACGCCCTAGAAGAGGTAAGTCGTAACATGGTAAGTGTACCGGAAGGTGCACTTGGATCAACAAAATGTAGCTTAACAAAAGCCTCTTGCTTACACCGAGAAAATATCCGTGAAACCCCGATCATTTTGAGCCCAAAATCAAGCCTATAAATAACCTATGTACCATGAAACCAATAAATATTACATAAAACATTTTCACACTCTAGTAGAGGCGATCAAAAGACTTATTAGCGCTTTATATATAGTACCGCAAGGGAATGATGAAATAGATCTGAAATAGCCTTAAAGCATAAAATAGTAGAGACCACATCTCGTACCTTTTGCATCATGGCTTAGCTAGTCCACATCAAGCAAAACGAAATATCAGTTTGATACCCCGAAACTAAGCGAGCTACTTCAAAACAGCTTTATAGAGCCAACCCGTCTCTGTCGCAAAAGAGTGGGATGATTTTTAAGTAGTGGTGAAAAACCTACCGAGCTCAGAAATAGCTGGTTATTCAGGAAAAGAATTTTAGTTCTACCTTAAGTTTTTACATTGACTTAAACAACCCATTAAACTTAAGAGCTATTCAAATAAGGCACAGCTTATTTGAAACAGGAAACAACCTTTAATAGAGGGTAAAAATATACTTCTTAACCAAGTGGGCCTAAAAGCAGCCACCTTTTAAAAAGCGTTAAAGCTTCATTCCTAAACTTCCGCTCAATACCCCCATATACCTCAAACCCCTCATCCATACTGAATGATCCCATAAACTATGGAAGTCACCATGCTAAGACTAGTAACAAGAAATCGACTTTCTCCAAAATATAAGCATAAACCAAAATGGACCCTCCCCATTGGTAGTTAACGTAAATGAACCCAATGTAACAACACTATCAAGAAAACCCTACATTACCTAACGTTAACCTCACACAAGAATATTACTGGAAAGATTAAAAGAGAGAAAAGGAACTCGGCAAATTTAACCCCGCCTGTTTACCAAAAACATCGCCTCTTGATAAACTATAAGAGGTCTAGCCTGCCCAGTGACATAGTTAAACGGCCGCGGTACCCTGACCGTGCGAAGGTAGCATAATCACTTGTTCTTTAAATAAGGACTAGTATCAACGGCATCACGAGGGTTATACTGTCTCCTCTCTCCAATCAGTGAAACTAATTTCCCCGTGAAGAAGCGGGGATAAGAATATAAGACGAGAAGACCCCATGGAGCTTTAAACCCAACAGCAACCCCATATATAAATCCCCTAGTAACTAAAGAGGTCCTGCCTGTTGGTTTTAGGTTGGGGTGACCGCGGAGTAAAACTAAACCTCCACGACGAACGGGATTAACCCCTAATCCAAGAGCCACCGCTCTAAGAATCAATAAATTGACGTAGAATGATCCGATAATCGATCAACGAACTAAGTTACCCTGGGGATAACAGCGCAATCCATTTCAAGAGCCCCTATCGACAAATGGGTTTACGACCTCGATGTTGGATCAGGGTATCCCAGTGGTGCAGCCGCTACTAAAGGTTTGTTTGTTCAACAATTAAAACCCTACGTGATCTGAGTTCAGACCGGAGTAATCCAGGTCGGTTTCTATCTATAAAATGTTATTCTCAGTACGAAAGGATCAGAATGACGTGGCCAATATACTTATCATGCCACAACCCTCAACCAATGAATTAATCTCAATTAGTAGAGGCCTATTAACCTATCTTAGACCAAGAAGTTAATGAAGCAAAACCGGATATGCGAGAGATCTAAGTCCTCTTACAAAGGGGTTCAAGTCCCCTCACTAACTGTAATGTTACTACTTATGCACTTACTACCCATCCTATACATTGCCCCCATTTTACTCGCAGTCGCATTCCTAACTCTAATTGAACGAAAAATCCTCGGCTATATGCAACACCGCAAAGGGCCAAACGTTGTAGGACCCTTTGGCTTACTACAACCAATCGCCGACGGAGTAAAACTATTTATTAAAGAACCAATTCGCCCATCAACAGCTTCACAAATTCTTTTCATCCTCGCACCAACCATAGCCCTCATTCTTGCCATACTTTTATGAACCCCACTACCAATGCCATTTGCCTACTCAGATTTTAACCTAGGTATCTTATTTATCCTTGCTCTCTCCAGCTTTATTGTTTATACCATCCTCGGCTCAGGATGAGCATCAAATTCAAAATATGCCCTAATCGGGGCTCTTCGTGCCGTTGCCCAAACAATCTCCTACGAAGTCGCCATGGCCCTGATCATTTTATGTGCAATTATCCTTGCCGGAGGATTTTCTTTAGCCAACTTTAACGCCACACAACAATACACATGACTCATTATCCCACTATGACCCCTTGCACTGATATGATTTGTATCAACACTAGCTGAGACTAACCGAGCCCCATTTGACCTAACTGAAGGCGAATCTGAACTTGTCTCCGGGTTTAACGTAGAATATGCAGGCGGACCATTTGCTTTGTTTTTTCTCGCCGAATATGCCAATATCCTAATGATAAACACTCTATCAACTATTATTTTCTTAGGATCACCCACTTACACAATAACGCCCACAACTACCCTGATAATCAAAGCATCCCTCTTATCTATAGTATTCTTATGAGTTCGCGCCTCCTACCCCCGATTTCGATATGATCAACTAATACATCTCGTATGAAAAAACTTCCTACCTATTACCCTAGTAATAGTCATTTTACATATCTCTATGCCTGCAGCACTATTTATTTCTCCCCCCACAACATGAAAACGTGCCCGAAAGATAGGGTTCTCCTTGATAGGGAGACTTATAGGGGTTCAAACCCCCTCGTTTTCTTAAAAAAGTAGGAGTTGAACCTACACCTAAGAGATCAAAACTCTTCGCACTTCCATTATGCTATTCCTTAGCAAGGTCAGCTAATTAAGCTTTTGGGCTCATGCCCCAACAATGTTGGTTTAAACCCTCCCCTTACTATCTCAAGTAAAGTCGGCTAATTAAGCTTTTGGGCCCATACCCCAACAATGTAGGTTAGAACCCTTCCTTTACTTATTAACCCCACTGCACTTGTAATCGTACTCCTAAGCCTAGCAATTGGAACTACAACAACCCTTATAAGCCACCACTGACTTCTAGCCTGAATTGGGCTAGAAATCAACACCCTCGCTATTATTCCGCTTATAACCAAAATGCCTCACCCACGAGCTATTGAAGCTGCTACTAAATACTTTTTAACACAAGCCTCAGCTTCTGCCCTAATCTTATTCTCTTCCACAATAAATGCCTGACAAACAGGAGAATGAGCCATCACCCTCTTATCTGACCCTTACACAATCACCCTATCCATAGCCCTCATGATAAAATTAGGCCTGGCCCCCCTCCACTTCTGAATGCCTGAAGTCATTCAAGGTATCCCACTATCTACAGGCCTCATTTTATCTACCTGACAAAAAATTGCTCCTATTACCCTTCTCCTACAAATCTCCCACCTAATTAACACTAACCTATTAATTATCATAGGACTAACCTCTATTCTTATTGGAGGCTGAGGGGGTATTAACCAAACTCAATTACGAAAAATCATAGCCTTCTCTTCAATTGGTCACCTTGGCTGAATAGTTACTGTACTAAAATTTAGTCCACAACTTATGCTCTTTAACTTCACTCTCTATGTCATTATAACAGCCGCAATATTTCTTTCTCTTATATCAATAGCCTCAACAAAAATATCCGAAATCTCTTCCTCATGACCCAAATCCCCCATCTTAATTACGACCACCATATTAACCCTACTATCATTAGCTGGACTTCCCCCACTTACAGGATTTTCACCAAAATTATTAATTATTTTAGAACTCGCAAAACAAAATACCCTCCTCCTCATTGCAGTCATTATACTGGCTTCGCTTCTTGCCCTCTTTTTTTACCTACGACTGACATATATTATTATTCTTACACTACCCCCAAATATTCCTAACTCCTTAATCCACTGACGAATAACTAAAACCCACTTTACAACAGCCACCTTTAACACAATAGCCCTCCTTATTTTTCCAATATCCCCCACACTCCTTCTCATTATATAGAAACTTAGGCTAACACAGACCAAGGGCCTTCAAAGCCCTAAGCAGGAGTTAAAACCTCCTAGTTTCTGTAGGACTTGCAGATGATTAATCTACATCTTATGAATGCAACTCAAAAACTTTTAATTAAGCTAAAGTCCTAGCTAGAAAGACGGGCCTTGATCCCGTAATATTTTAGTTAACAGCTAAACACTCAATCCAGCGAGCTTCATTCTATCACTTCTCCCGGTTGTGAAAAAACGGGAGAAGCCCCGGCAGGAATTTATTCTGCTTTTTGAGGTTTGCAACCACACGTGTTAACACTCCAAGGCCTGGTAAAGGGAGGGCTTGAACCTCCGTCTTCGGGGCTACAACCCACCACCTGCTCGGCCACTTTACCTGTGATATCCACCCGCTGACTCTTTTCAACTAACCACAAGGATATTGGTACAATATACCTCGTCTTTGGCGCCTGGGCCGGAATAATCGGAACTGGCCTTAGTCTCTTAATCCGGGCTGAATTAAGCCAACCCGGGACACTCCTTGGTGATGATCAAATCTATAATGTAATTGTTACAGCTCATGCCTTCGTCATGATTTTCTTCATGGTAATGCCAATTTTAATTGGCGGGTTTGGTAACTGATTAGTTCCCCTAATAATTGGAGCCCCAGATATGGCCTTTCCCCGTATAAATAACATAAGCTTCTGACTCCTCCCACCATCCTTCTTCCTTCTCTTAGCATCTTCCACAGTTGAAGCTGGGGCCGGAACCGGATGAACTGTCTACCCACCCCTGGCCGGAAATCTTGCTCATGCAGGCCCTTCTGTCGATCTAGCTATTTTTTCTTTACACTTGGCCGGTGTGTCATCGATTCTCGGAGCCATCAACTTTATCACAACTATTCTAAACATAAAACCCCCATCAACTACCCAATATCAAACCCCCTTATTCGTCTGATCTGTTTTAATTACAGCTGTCCTACTACTCCTGTCTCTCCCAGTCTTAGCTGCAGGCATTACTATACTCCTAACAGACCGTAATCTTAATACAACTTTCTTTGACCCTGCCGGGGGAGGCGACCCAATTTTATACCAACACCTCTTCTGATTTTTTGGACACCCAGAAGTTTATATCCTTATTCTTCCGGGATTCGGAATTATTTCACATGTCGTAGCTTATTACTCCAGCAAAAAAGAGCCATTTGGCTATATGGGTATAGTATGAGCCATACTCTCTATTGGCCTATTAGGCTTTATTGTCTGAGCACATCACATATTCACTACTGACTTAAACGTAGACACACGAGCATATTTTACTTCAGCTACTATAATCATTGCTATCCCAACAGGCGTCAAAGTCTTTAGCTGATTAGCTACTATACATGGAGGTATTATTAAATGAGAGGCCCCCATACTATGAGCCCTAGGCTTTATTTTCTTATTTACTGTCGGTGGACTAACAGGGATTGTCCTAGCCAACTCCTCTATCGATATTGTTCTTCACGACACATACTACGTAGTTGCCCACTTCCACTATGTTTTATCTATGGGAGCTGTTTTTGCAATCATGGCCGGATTTGTACACTGATTCCCTCTATTCACAGGATTCACCCTACACAATTCGTGGACTAAAATCCAATTTGGAGTAATATTTGCCGGAGTCAACATCACTTTTTTCCCACAACACTTCTTAGGCCTAGCCGGAATACCCCGTCGTTATTCTGACTACCCTGACGCCTACACACTTTGAAATACTGTCTCCTCCGTTGGCTCTTTAATCTCCCTTGTAGGTGTTATCATAATAATATTTATTATTTGAGAGGCTTTTACAGCTAAACGACACTTTACAGGCCCAGAATTAACACCAACAAATATTGAATGGCTACTCGGATTCCCACCACACCATCATACATTTGAAGAAGCCGCATTCTCAGTAAAAATCGGCCGAGAAAGGAGGGAATTGAACCCCCGTAATCTGATTTCAAGTCAGACACATAGCCCCTCTGTCACTTTCTTGAGGACTTAGTTAAAATATAACACTACTTTGTCAAAGTAAAATTACTAGTTAAACCCCTGTACTCCTCTCAATGGCTTATCCAACCCAACTTGGCCTCCAAGACGCAATCTCTCCCATTATAGAAGAACTATTACATTTTCATGACCATGCTCTAATAGCAGTACTATTAATCAGTATGCTTGTCTTATATATTATTGTTACACTTATAACAACTGAACTCTCAAGCACTAATACTATTGATGCACAAGAAATTGAAATAATTTGAACAATTATACCCGCTATTATTCTTATCGTCATTGCACTTCCATCCCTCCGAATTCTTTACCTAATAGATGAGATTAGTAGCCCAGATATAACTATCAAAACTGTTGGCCATCAATGGTACTGAAGTTATGAGTATTCAGATTTTACAGACTTAAACTTTGATTCATATATAACCCCCTCCAATGACCTAATCCCCGGTCAATTTCGTCTTTTAGAAGTAGATAATCGAATAGTAACCCCAATCGGCACCGTAACCCGAACCATCGTGACAGCTGAAGATGTCCTTCACTCCTGAGCTGTCCCCGCCTTAGGGGTAAAAACAGATGCCATCCCAGGACGACTAAATCAAACCTCTTTTCTTATTGCCCATCCAGGAGTCTATTATGGTCAGTGTTCTGAGATTTGCGGAGCCAACCATAGTTTTATACCAATCGTGGTTGAAGCCCTGCCAGTCCCTAACTTTTTAAACTGACTAAGCTCCCATAACGAATCATTAAGAAGCTATATGGCCCAGCGACAGCCTTTTAAGTTGTAGACAGGTGACTCCACCCACCCTTAATGACATGCCCCAATTATTACCCTCCCCATGGTTTCTTATTTTTATCTTAACATGATTTATTTTTATTTCATTAGCCCCCCAAAAAATTTTATCCCACTTATTCCTCAATGAACCCACCCTTAAGTTTGCAAAAACCACAAAACATACTTGAACCTGATTATGATAACTAACCTTTTTGACCAATTTGCTTCTCCCACCATATTTGGCATCCCCCTTATTTTAATTGCTATACTAATACCCTGACTTCTAACCCCCGCCCCATCAAAACAATGAATTTCTAATCGCCTTATTACACTCCAAGCCTGATTTTTAAAGACCTTTTCTAAACAAATTCTTCTCCCACTTAATCTTCCTGGCCATAAGTGAGCCTTCATCTTTACTTCACTAATAATCTTTCTCTTGGGTATAAATCTACTGGGCCTAATGCCCTATACATTCACCCCAACAACACAATTGTCAATAAACCTCGGCCTAGCAGTTCCATTTTGACTTGCAACCGTTATTATTGGTCTTCGAAATCAATTAGCGGCCTCCTTAGCACATTTTCTCCCTGAAGGAACCCCAACCCCACTAATCCCAATCTTAATTATTATTGAAACTATCAGCCTATTCATCCGCCCCCTGGCTTTGGGAGTTCGACTTACAGCAAACTTAACTGCAGGTCACCTACTAATTCAACTCATTTCAATAGCCACTTCAGCCATATTATCTATATCAATTACCGTTGCCTCACTTACCTTTATTACACTTATTCTTCTTACCCTACTTGAAGTTGCCGTAGCAATAATTCAAGCCTACGTCTTTGTACTTCTATTAAGCCTGTATCTCCAAGAAAATACTTATGGCTCATCAAGCTCACGCATTTCACATAGTTGACCCCAACCCTTGACCACTAATAGGAGCCGCAGCCGCCTTTCTCCTAACCTCTGGACTAGCTGCATGATTCCACTTCAACACTCCCCTAGTACTAATATTTGCCCTTGCCTCCACCCTATTAACGATATATCAATGATGACGGGATATTGTCCGAGAAGGCACCTTCCAAGGCCATCACACGCTACCCGTACAAAAAGGCTTGCGATACGGAATAATTCTTTTTATTACATCAGAAGTTTTCTTTTTTTTCGGATTTTTTTGGGCATTTTATAACGCTAGCCTTGCCCCAACCCCAGAAGTTGGTGAATGTTGACCACCCACAGGCATCACCCCATTAAACCCATTTGAAGTCCCACTTCTTAATACCGCAGTCCTCCTAGCCTCCGGAGTCTCTGTTACATGAGCCCACCACAGCATCATACAAGCTAACCGAGAAGGTGCTATTCAAGCTCTAGCTCTTACTATTATTCTTGGCCTATACTTCACAGCCCTTCAAGCTATAGAATACTATGAAGCCCCATTTACAATTGCAGACGGCATTTATGGTACCACCTTCTTTGTAGCTACAGGATTTCACGGCCTCCATGTAATTATTGGATCACTTTTCCTCCTTATATGCTTCCTCCGACAAGTATTCTTTCACTTCACCTCTCAACATCATTTTGGATTTGAAGCTGCCGCATGATATTGACATTTTGTCGATGTAGTGTGACTTTTCCTTTATGTATCAATCTACTGATGAGGTTCCTGTTTTCTTAGTACAAATAGTACAAATGACTTCCAATCATTTAATCTTGGTTTAAACCCAAGAGAAGATAGTGTTAGTATTTATCCTTATAACCATCACACTAGTCCTAATTCTGGCTGCTGTTAGCTTCTGACTCCCCCTAATCAAGCCCGATACAGAAAAACTGTCTCCTTATGAGTGCGGCTTTGATCCCCTCGGATCCGCACGACTTCCATATTCTATACGATTCTTCCTTGTCGCCATTCTATTTTTACTGTTTGACCTAGAAATTGCCCTCCTTCTCCCATCTCCATGAGCAATACAACTCCCAAACCCAATCATAACAATCTTTTGAGCCTCTGTCATTTTATTGCTTCTCACCATCGGCTTTATCTATGAATGACTTCAAGGGGGACTTGAATGAGCCGAATGAGCTGTTAGTCCAATAAAGACAACTGATTTCGACTCAGTAGATTATGGTTTGAATCCATAACATCTCTAATGACATTTCTATTAATTACAATATTTACAATCGTTTTCATAGGTCTTTCTTTTCACCGCACACATTTACTCTCCGCACTTTTATGCCTTGAAGGGATAATACTTACTATTTATATTGCCCTAAGCCTCTGACCCAGCCAACTAACCCCCTCTTCTCTAATGTTCCCCTTGATTATACTGACGATATCTGCATGTGAAGCCGGCCTTGGGCTTTCCCTAATAATTGCCACTGCCCGCTCACATGGTAGTGATAACTTGAAAACCTTAAACCTCCTGCAATGTTAATAATCATTTTTGCCTGACTTTCATTATTCCCAACCATCCTCTTATCACCCCCAAAACACCTATGATCAACAACCACCGCTCAAGGGTTCTCTATTGCCTTTATGTCTATCTGCTGATTTTTTCTTCAGGACTTCGACTTCACAAATTCACTATTTCTTATTGACAAAATTTCCGGCCCCCTGGCCATCCTTACTTGCTGACTATTTCCCCTTACCCTTCTTGCTAGTCAAAGTAAAATTACTCTAGAACCAATTGACCGCCAACGAACATATATTGCTAACAGCACATTTCTTCAACTCACCACTCTTTTGGCTTTCACAGCATCCGACCTTATATTATTTTTTATTTTCTTCGAAGCCTCTTTAGTTCCAACAATAATTATTATTGCTCGCTGAGGAGCTCAAGAACGTCGACTCGAAGCCGGCATGTATATTGCTTTCTATACTATACTAGGAGCCATTCCCCTCATCTTATGGATAACAAAAATTTATTCTACACACGGCTCTCTTCTCCCAACCCTTATGTTCACCTTTTCCATCACCCAACAACCAACCAACTACCCAAGTCTATTTTGACTAATATTTAACGTCGCCTTCCTTGTTAAACTCCCCCTGTACTGCCTTCACTTATGACTCCCAAAAGCCCACGTAGAAGCACCAATCGCCGGGTCCATAGTCCTAGCAGGTACTTTGCTAAAATTAGGGGGCTACGGAATTCTACGTACATCCATCTTTCTACAAGAAAATACCCTCAACAATACACTATTTTTTATACTTATTGCTATTTTAGGCATTTTAGCCACTGCTCTCCTTTGTCTCCGCCAAACAGATCTAAAGTCCCTTATCGCCATATCCTCTGTCAGCCATATAAACCTAGTCGTTGTAGCCGCCCTAATCTCCACCCAATGAAGCTATTCTGGGGCTATAATAATGATAATCGCCCACGGACTTACATCTTCAGCACTTTTCTGCCTGGCTAATACAGCATATGAACGAACAAGCAGCCGAACCATGATCCTTCTACGAGGCTCAATATTAATTTTTCCATTAGCCAATGCTTGATGACTTATAGTTATCCTATTTAACATGGCAATTCCCCCGACACCAAGTTTCATTAGCGAATTACTTATTATAATTTCTCTCTTCAATTGATCTCCTATCGCCTTCCTAGCAGTGGCTTTAAACTTAGTCTTTACTACCGCCTATACCCTTTATGTGCTATGATCAACCCAACGAGGACCCCTTCCAAATCACCTAAAAACCCTATTCCCATTCCACATTCGAGAACACATCCTGCTTCTCTTACACATTTTGCCTGGTTTACTACTTATTCTTAAGCCAGAACTAATCCTTCTATGTAAATATAGTTTAAATAAAACCCTAGATTGTGATTCTAGAAATGAAAGATAACACCTTTCTGTTTACCGAGCCTGTCTGGCGCATATGGGTACTGCTAATTCCTCACTACTATGGTTCAATTCCATGGCTTGCTCGAATTAAACACCCATAATTTACCCACTTTACATCTAAACTACTTATGGCCCCAAACCTGCTCGGCTTTACCTTTACTGCTCTAGCAGTTATTACAATTCTCGCCCCCCTCATTCGCCCCTCAACACAAAACCTTCATGTAAATGCCAAAACAGCAGTAAAAACTGCATTCTTCTACTCTCTTATCCCCCTAATAGTATTTATGTATCAAGGGCCTAATAAAGAATTCAATACCTTCTCAGACTGGGAGTGATTGAACATAGGTATTACAACGCTTAATATTACCCTCAAATTTGACATATACCAGGTTGTATTCTTACCAATTGCCCTATTAGTAACCTGATCAATTCTAGAATTTTCCAACTGATATATAGAACAAGATCCAAAAATAGACTCATTTTCTAAACACCTACTAATTTTCCTATTAGCAATAATTACCCTTATTTCAGCAGGAAATATAGTCATTCTATTTATCGGCTGAGAAGGAGTAGGATTTATATCATTCCTCCTTATTGGCTGATATCATGCTCGAAGCGATGCAGCCACAGCCGCACTTCAAGCCGTTCTCTACAACCGCATTGGAGATATCGGGTTTCTTCTAGCATTTTGCTGACTGGTCAAAAACTCAATATCCACAAACTTTGACTATATTTTCTCTACATGCCCCCCCACCCCCCTTCTTATCGCCTTTATTGTAGCAGCTGCAAGTAAATCAGCCCAATTTATACTCCACCCGTGACTTGTTTCAGCCATAGAAGGACCAACCCCTGTATCAGCCCTACTTCACTCTAGTACTATAGTAGTAGCCGGTGTTTTCTTGCTAGTTCGCGTCCACCCCCTAATTACTCAAAATCAACTAGCCTTAACAACTTGTTTATGTCTTGGGGCAATTTCTTCCGCCTTCGCCGCTATGTCTGCCCTGACCCAAAATGACATTAAAAAAATTGTTGCTTTCTCTACCTCAAGTCAACTTGGCCTAATAATAGTATCAATCGGAACTAATCTTCCAAACTTAGCATTCTTTCACATCTGCACTCACGCCTTTTTTAAAGCAATGCTCTTTATATGCTCTGGGATTATTATCCATAACCTTAATAATAATCAAGATATTCGCTCTATGGGAGGACTACACAAAGCCCTACCAATCACAACCACCTGCACTGTCGTAGGAAGCCTTGCTCTAGTAGGCACCCCCTTTCTAATTGGATTTTATTCAAAAGATGCAATTATTGAAACCACAATCACATCTTACGCAAATACAACAGCCATCTTATTAACCCTAATTGCCACATCTTTCACCGCTGTTTATAGCCTCCGACTAATTTATTATGCCGCCCTAAACCAACCTCGAATTAACCCAATTATTTCCCTTGATGAAAAACTTCCAATAGTGAAAGGTCCAATCACACGCCTTGCCATTGGAAGCATCATTTGCGGACCACTCCTTTTTTGTCTTCTCTTCCCAGAACTCCCAACCACCCACACTATGCCACTACATATAAAAATAACAGCTTTAATTATTACCTTCCTATCATTTGCAATCGCCTATGATCTAGCTCAACTATCTTGACTAACCCCCTCCACACACCATGCTACCTCTAAAAATTATGATCCATCATTTTACAGCCGAACCACTCACCGAATTTTTACGGCAATCGTACTAAACTCCGCCTGACAAGCTATTTCACATGTAATTGAAAATGCTTGAATAAAATTCCTTGCAGCTGACGTATTACCCTCGGCTCAACTGCGCCCTACTAAAATAGTCCGCATGACACATAAAGCCATGATTCAACTTTACCTGGCACTATTCTTTATTTCCCTTGTATTAGCTTTATCCCTACTGCCAACCCTACCTCACTGACCGTAACGCAACACTTTTATGCCCCCGGACAACCTCTAAAACTACAAAAAGTGTAACCAACAATCCCCAACCCGTAAGTATCAACACGAAGCCCCCAGCCTGATACATTTGTGTTACACCTAACATCTCTGAACTCTTTATTGCCCACCAAGTGCGAACTCATTCTCCCCCAACTTCCCCTCAATATTTCCCAAATGCCCCTCACCCCACTACGACCAACCCAATATATAATATTAAATAAACTACTACAACACGACTACCTCACGTCTCCGGATAAGGCTCAGCCACTAATGCCGCACAATAAGCAAACACTACTATTATACCACCCAAGTAAACAAGAAATAAAACCAAAGCTAAAAAGGTCACCCCCCCCTTAGCTAACACAAAACACCCAGCCCCAGCCCCCACAACCAACCCTAATGCCCCATAATAAGGAGACGGATTTGAAGCAACCCCTAATAACCCAATTAATAAACACAATTCTTTCACTATTCCTACTAGGATTTTAACCTAGACTGATAGTCTGAAAAACTACTGTTGTACTTCAACTATAAAAACCTATTCTATGGCCCCAGCCCGAAAATCTCACCCAATCTTAAAAATTATTAACTATGCATTTATTGACCTCCCTGCCCCAGCAAATTTGTCTTCTTGATGAAACTTTGGCTCCCTCCTTGGACTCTGCTTAATTATCCAAATCGCTACAGGCCTATTTCTTGCAATACACTATACAGCAGACACATCTATAGCCTTTTCATCAATTGCCCATATTTGTCGAGATGTAAATAACGGTTGACTCCTTCGCAACCTTCACGCCAACGGAGCCTCCTTCTTTTTTATCTGCATCTATCTACACATTGGCCGAGGTTTATATTATGGATCATTCCTTTTTATAGAAACCTGAAACGTAGGTGTTATCCTCCTTTTTTTAGTTATAGCTACAGCCTTTGTTGGATATGTACTACCATGAGGCCAAATATCCTTTTGAGGCGCTACAGTCATTACCAACCTCCTCTCAGCCGCCCCCTACATCGGCACTAACCTAGTTCAATGAATCTGGGGCGGCTTCTCAGTAGACAATGCCACCCTAACCCGATTCTTCTCTTTCCACTTTATTCTCCCTTTCGCTATCGCCGGAGCAAGCATAATCCACTTATTATTCCTCCATCAAACAGGATCGTCCAATCCAACCGGCCTTAATCAAAATCTAGATAAAGTCCCCTTCCACTCTTATTTCTCCTACAAAGACCTCCTCGGATTCGCTATTATAGTTGGCGCACTAGCGGGTCTATCAACCTTCTCCCCAAACCTCCTAGGTGATCCAGACAATTTTACACCAGCAAACCCCCTAGTCACCCCGCCCCACATTAAGCCAGAATGATATTTTCTATTCGCATACGCTATTCTCCGCTCAATCCCAAATAAATTGGGAGGAGTCCTAGCCCTTCTATTCTCAATTATAATTTTATTCCTCATGCCAGCCCTCCACACATCAAAACAACGAAGTCTAATATTTCGCCCCATGACCAAACTCTTCTTCTGAGCCTTCATTGCCAACACCCTTATCCTCACATGAATTGGAGGACAACCGGTCGAAGACCCATTTGTCACTATTGGCCAAATTGCCTCTACCCTATACTTCTTCATCTTCCTCCTTCTCATTCCCACAACCGGGATCCTAGAAAATAAACTCCTTAATATCAAAAACTAACAGCAGTTGCATTCACACATCTTCTCTTATTTTTCTCCTGCCCTTCTCCTCATGGGAAGGCCTTAGACACGACCCCAGCAGTCACACCCATACTCACCACTCCCCACCTTTCTCCCACCCACATAGGAAAACCTCAGACACAACCCTAGCAGTTGCACCCACACTACCCACCCGGAAACCTTAAATAATCCACATTCATCTATTTAGACCAAGCATATCATCTCCAACCTCTACTATTAAAATTTCATTAATACTATTTATTACTGACCCCATTACTTAATGTCTATAAGACATCTATGTATAATCCACATTCATCTATTTAGACCAAGCATATCATCTCCAACCTCTACTATTAAAATTTCATTAATACTATTTATTACTGACCCCATTACTTAATGTCTATAAGACATCTATGTATAATCCACATTCATCTATTTAGACCAAGCATATCATCTCCAACCTCTACTATTAAAATTTCATTAATACTATTTATTACTGACCCCATTACTTAATGTCTATAAGACATCTATGTATAATCCACATTCATCTATTTAGACCAAGCATATCATCTCCAACCTCTACTATTAAAATTTCATTAATACTATTTATTACTGACCCCATTACTTAATGTCTATAAGACATCTATGTATAATCCACATTCATCTATTTAGACCAAGCATATCATCTCCAATATTAATGTTATTATGACATATGTTTTACCTGACCAATTAATTTATTCCTCAAATCTATGATTGACATCGCCCATATCATGACTACTTTATTGGACCTTCCCTTGTATAAGTATTAGCAGATCATAACAATTATCTATTAAACTGGAAAATCCACTAAAAATCACATTCAACTATCCTGAAGCTTATTTTCCTCTAAATTTAATATCTCAACAACCTATAAATCCTCATATTCTGCTTATACCCATACCTGAATGCAGAGTTCATATTAACAAGGTAAGACCTCAACTTGCATAAGATCAAGCATATCCTTTCAAATATATCGATTAATACCCTATAATGGTCAATCTAATAATATACAAAAATATCATCATACCCTAAAAATGAAATACCATATGAATTTGATCATCCAATACCCTTCGTTACTACCACGAACCCTATTCTTTTACCCAACCTTACGAGACTGACCACAGTTGTATTAGTGCTAGATCGTAGATACATTCCAAGGAACAGGGTCTGTAGAGTTACAGCCGTAGCTGTCAGGGAACATTTGACGGGCGTGAATCTGTTGGACTTTAATTGAAGGACGCCCCGATTGATTTTTAAAAAGTATCCCTTCTATGCTACCATGGACCTCTCTACAAGCTAAGACCACCCGTGAACAGTAAAGGCATTGGTATTTTTTTATAGGGGGGAATTCATCAACATCTCACAGTGAGAATGAAAACATATTTATTCGGGTTGGACAACCTTAATCCACATTTCACAGTGAATATCCCCAATTAATGAATGCTTGCCGGACAAATTAGTGAATGCTTGACGGACATAAGACTACTCTGATATTTCCCCCCCTTTCGGGATTTTAACAATAATTATAATTTTTAAGTTTTTTTGCCTACCCCCCCCTTACCCCCCCCAACCTAGTTCTTCTGTAGTTTTCCCTAATACCCCCCCCGGGATTAGGCGCCACAAAAGACTCATCAGTTAGAGTTTTCTCCCCCCCTGGCTTAATTGACTTAATTGACTTAATTGACTTAATTGACTTAATTGACTTAATTGACTTAATTGACTTAATTGACTTAATTGACTTAATTGACTTAATTGACTTAATTGACTTAATTGACTTAATTGACTTAATTGACTTAATTGACTTAATTGACTTAATTGACTTAATTGACTTAATTGACTTAATTGACTTAATTGACTTAATTGACTTAATTGACTTAATTGACTTAATTGACTTAATTGACTTAATTGACTTAATTGACTTAATTGACTTAATTGACTTAATTGACTTAATTGACTTAATTGACTTAATTGACTTAATTGACTTAATTGACTTAATTGACTTAATTGACTTAATTGACTTAATTGACTTAATTGACTTAATTGACTTAATTGACTTAATTGACTTAATTGACTTAATTGACTTAATTGGCTTAATTGGCTTAATTGGCTTAATTGGCTTAATTGGCTTAATTGGCTTAATTGGCTTAATTGGCTTTAATTGGCTTTAATTGGCTTTAATTGGCTTTAATTGGCTTTAATTGGCTTTAATTGGCTTTAATTGGCTTTAATTGGCTTTAATTGGCTTTAATTGGCTTTAATTGGCTTTAATTGGCTTTAATTGGCTTTAATTGGCTTTAATTGGCTTTAATTGGCTTTAATTGGCTTTAATCGGCTCTAATCGGCTCTAATCGGCTCGCCACCCAGAAAAATTTTATTAAAAATACACATTTGCATGTTAATTTTGTTGTTTTTTGTAAGGTTTCGATTTTACAAAACCTTGCTAAATCTACAGTAATTACACCCCAATTTGCATTTTTAGAAATTTA